AGAATTTCGTGGGCCGATTCTTGAATACCTGTTAGAGTAGAATATTCGTGGGAGACATTCTCGGATTTTACACGTGTGATACATGTTCCTTCTATTTCTCCAAGCAAAGCTCTTCGCATCGCAATCCCTATTGTGTCGGCTTGTCCTTTCATAAGTGGAGCCAGAATAAATCGACCATAATAAAGACGTTTACTGTCTGTTCTTGATTCAACACACTTCCACTGTAGTGTCCGAGTAGATACTGTTACTTTCTCTCGAACCATAGTAATAATATTTTTTTTGATTGAATTATTTATTTCTCTTGTTTCTCTTGAAATTGATTCACTGTTTATTTCTACACACGTCTTTTTTTCGGAGGTCTACAGCCATTATGTGGCATAGGGGTTACATCCCGTACAAAAGTTAATAGGATACCACTTCTACGAATAGCTCGTAATGCGGCGTCTCTTCCGAGACCGGGACCTTTTATCATGACTTCTGCTCGTTGCATACCCTGATCTACTACTGTACGAATAGCATTTGCTGCTGCAGTTTGAGCGGCAAAGGGTGTCCCTCTTCGCGTACCATTGAATCCACAAGTACCGGCCGAGGACCAGGAAACCACCCGACCTCGTACATCTGTAACTGTGACAATGGTATTATTAAAACTTGCTTGAACATGAATAACTCCCTTTGGTATTTTACGTGCACTTTTACGTGCACCAATACGTACATTTCTACGTAAACCAGTTCTCGGTATAGCTTTTGCCATATTGTATCATCTCATAAATATGAGTCAGAAATATATGGATCTATCCATTTCATGTCAAAACAGATTCTTTATTTGTACGCTGAGTCCTTTAGTGAGTCTGATTATCCCTTTATCCTTGTCTTTGTTTATGTCTCGGGTTGGAACAAATTACTCTAATGCGCCCCCGTCTACGAATTAGTCGACATTTTTCACAAATTTTACGAACGGAAGCTCTTATTTTCATATTTTTCATTCCTTATCTTAATTCTGAATCTACTTCTTGGTAGAAAATAAGTTTCTTGAAATTTTGAATCTCGAATCGTATTGAATAAAAATCACCTAATCTTTTGAATCCTTGTTTCGGAGTCGATAAATTATACGTCCTCTGCTTGAATCATAACGACTTACTTCAATTTTGACTTTATCCCCGGGTAGTATCCGTATAAAACTACGTCGGATCTTTCCCGAAACATAACCTAGAATCAGATCCTCATTATCTAACCGAACCCGGAACATGCCATTGGGAAGCGATTCAGTAATTAAACCTTCATGAGTCCATTTTTGTTCTTTCATTCCAGGTAAAGCCTCCTTGAGGTATCAACTAATGGAGGAGAAACGATATTAGACAACTCACCCCCCTTTCTTTTTATATTTCTCAAATAGGAAGAGGTTTCGGATTTCATTTGGATATGAAATGGATTACCATATATAACATAAAATTTCTCCGCCGATTCCTTCTAGTCGAGCTTCCCGATCTGTCATTATACCCCGAGAAGTGGAAAGAATTACAATACCCATTCCACCTAAAATTCTAGGAATTCGTTGAGAGTTAGAATAGATTCGTAGACCGGGTCGGCTGATCCGTTTTAAATTTAAAAAATTTCTATAGGGTCTTTTCCTATTCCTGCTATGTCGCAGGGTTAAAACCAAAAAATTTTTGTTTTTTTCTCGATGTTTTCTGACGTTTTCGATAAAACCTTCTCGGAAAAGTATTTTAACAATATTTTCGGTAATATTAGTAGATGCTATGCGAACAACTCTTTTTCTATCCATATCAGCATTTCGTATAGAGGTTATTATCTCAGCAATAGTGTCTCTACCCATGATGAATTAAAACTTTTGTCGTCCCCAAATTGGATATAATTAACATGTTTTTCTTTTTTTTTTATTATTGGTTTATGAATATAAATTTTTCAAGGTATATGCGCAAAACACAAGCTACGAATTAATCTAGTTCTTAATCTATTTCCCTTCAAATACCCCAAAAATGCAGATCTCTTTTTTTTTTTTATTTTATAATACTTCGGGAGCTAATGAAACTATTTTAGTAAAATTTAATTGTCTCAATTCGCGGGGGATTGCCCCAAAAATGCGAGTTCCTTTTGGATTTCCTTCTTGATCAATCACAACTGCAGCATTGTCATCATATCGTATTATCATACCGCTGTCACGTTTAAGTTCTTTACAGGTACGAACAATTACAGCTCTGACTACTTCTGATTTTTCTAGGGGCATATTTGGTACGGCTTCTTTGATCACAGCAACAATAACGTCACCAATATGAGCATATCGGCGATTACTAGCTCCTATGATTCGAATACACATCAATTTTCGAGCCCCGCTGTTATCCGCTACATTTAAATAGGTCTGAGGTTGAATCATATAAATTTTTGAATCTATTCTTCCAATGCAAAGGATGAAGAAAATAAAAGAAATATTATTTGTCTAAGTCTAAAAAAGAAATAGGCGATTTTGTTTCATCCCCAAGACTCATTTCTCTACGTTCTACATTTTTATCCCGAAATAATAAATTGAGTTCGTATAGGCATTTTGGATGCTGCTATTAAAATAGCCCTTTTAGCTATATTTTCGGTTACTCCACCCATTTCATATAGTATTCGCCCCGGTTTAACAACAGCTACCCAATATTCAGGGGATCCTTTCCCCGAACCCATACGCGTTTCAGCAGGTCTTACTGTAACTGGTTTGTCTGGAAAGAGACGGACCCATATTTTTCCACCACGGCGTGCATTTCGTGTCATTGCCCGGCGACCTGCTTCGATTTGTCTCGATGTGATCCAAGCGGGTTCAAGTGCTTGAAGAGCATATTTACCGAAACAAATATGATTACCTCGATAAGATATTCCCTTCATTCTTCCTCTGTGTTGTTTACGGAATCTAGTTCTTTTGGGGTTATAGTTGATGGTTGTTTCGGAATGCCAGCTCTACTACAGAGCTGGACGTGAGAGTTTCTTCTCATCCAGCTCCTCGCGAATAAAAGGATTCCAAATTGAATTTCAATTAATTTGAATAGCTATTAGAACATTTTTATTTTAGAAAAAATTTTATTTTTTTCTAATGTCCTAATAAATCTTTATTGTCTTTTATCCGAGTTTACCAATTCAAAAAAAAAAGAAGGTTTTCGCGGGCGAATATTTACTCTTGCAATCTCTATTTCAGTCCTAGCACTTGTTCGTCTTCAAAATAGATGAATTTATTTCCGGTTTATTTCGCCATCCTAAGTAGTGAATCATTAAGATTCGTTTATTTAATATTTAAATAAAATCTTTTGCATTCACAGGTTCCTTCGTTTCCACCACTTCGTACTAGATGATTAGGTCAGAATTCTACAATGGAGCTCATAATCCAATTTATTCTTGAGTCAACCTTCTTAGTCTTTATTGACTCAAAGCTCTTGAGTTTTTTCTTTTCTTCTATAAGAAATTCATATTTCATTATGTATGAATCAATTAGTATTGATGCTTTATTACACTGTCTTTTATGAGATGACTCATAGACCTTCCATATTGGAATTGTATATCATTGGTATTCTTTTTCTCTCTTTCTCTCATCCTTCCATTTATCCACACCTTTCTTCTGTAATTTTGCTTTAAAAAAGTTAACGTTTAATTATTTCAGTTGCTACAAAGATATGACTGATTTAACATATTTTGACTGGTTCTTTAGATCTAGATAATATGAAGTGATGAATTGGTTTTCACACTATCGGGCCGGTCTTTTGTAACCCTAACCCTAAAAAAAAACCAACGAGTCACACACTAAGCATAGCAATTATATCACAAGGTCAATTGAATTTTTATTCAACCCTATAGAATTAGTTTGATTGGTAGGAAAAAGAATGAATGAGTTTCCCCTTTTTCCTTCTATCGGTTGATAGAAGGAAAAAACGATGAAAGTTTTCTTATTCCTCTTCCTTGTCTATAAAAATCCAAATTTTGATGCCCAAGACCCCATAGATAGTTCGAACTGTATAGGAACAATAATCTATTTTCGCTCGAATGGTTTGTAGGGGAACCCTGCCTTCTCTGATCCATTCGACACGGGCGATTTCTTTTCCGTCGATACGCCCTGCAATTTGTACTTGAATTCCTTTTGTATCCGCTTGTTCAGTTAATTCAATAGCCTTTTTCATTGCTTTTCGAAATGAAACTCGATTCTTTAATTGTCCGGCTATAAATTCTGCAAGAATATTAGGGTTTCCATAAGGTTTTGAAATTCTTGTGATAGCAATGTTAAGTTTTCGGTTCACATAATGAAATTTTTTTTGTAGATTCATCTGTAATTCTTCGACCCCTCGCGGTCTACTTTCTATTAATAACTTTGGGAATCCCATAAAGATTATGACCTGGATCAAATCGATTCTTTTTTTAATCTCTATATGCGAAATTCCCTCGGTTCCAGAGGATATTCTCATATTCTTTTGAATATAATTTTTAATAAAGTCTCTTATTTTTTGATCTTCTTGTAGGTCTTCGGAATAATTTTTTGGTTTTGCAAACCAAAGGGAATGATGCTTTTGGGTTATACCAAGTCGGAAACCAAGTGGATTTATTTTTTGTCCCATACTACCTCACTATTATATATATCGCGATCTACCATACTTGTCTTTTTCCATCTAGGTTTTTTTAACGAATAGAAAGATATATCTTCATATATATCTAAAGATATATCTTTCACTACAATAGTTATATGACAGGTAGCTTTTTTTATCGCATAACTACGTCCTCGAGCACGAGGTTTTAATTTTTTCACGACAGTACCCTCGTTAACTTCAGCTTTAATAATTATTAAATTGTCTTCGGCGGAGCCCATAGTGTAACTAGCATTTGCTGCTGCAGAATAAACTAACTTGAAAATGGGATAACATGCTTTATAGGGCATGAGTTCTAGTATCATAAGGGTTTCCTCATAGGAACGTCCGCGAATTTGATCAATTACTCTTCTTGCTTTGTCAGCAGATACAGATATA